ATGCGATGATTTTTTTCGACAAACCATAAAGATATTGGTACGTTATATCTTCTTTTAGGACTAATCTCAGGATTAGTAGGAGCAAGGCTAAGGATAATAATCCGAATCGAGCTTGGACAACCAGGGGCAAGATTTATAGGTAATGATCAACTTTACAATGTAATCGTCACAGCTCACGCCTTTGTGATGATTTTTTTCATAGTAATACCCATAATAATAGGAGGATTTGGAAACTGACTCCTACCCCTTATACTAGGTCTACCAGATATAGCTTTCCCCCGAATAAATAACATAAGCTTCTGACTTCTCCCTCCCTCCTTAATTCTTCTTCTTAGATCAGCCGGAGTAGAGAGAGGTGCCGGCACCGGATGAACCGTCTACCCTCCTCTTGCAAGAGCTATAAGACATAGAGGAGCTTCAGTAGATCTAGCTATTTTCTCTCTTCATCTTGCAGGTGCCTCTTCAATCATAGGCTCAGTTAATTTTATTTCTACAGTCATAAATATACGTTCAAAAGGATTCCAACTAGAGCAGCTTCCTTTATTTGTATGATCCGTAAAAATTACAGCCATCCTCTTACTTTTAAGACTCCCTGTCCTAGCTGGTGCAATCACTATACTTCTCACAGACCGTAACTTTAATACCTCTTTCTTTGATCCAGCAGGAGGAGGAGACCCAATTCTTTACCAACATTTATTTTGATTCTTTGGTCACCCAGAAGTATACATTCTAATCTTACCTGGGTTTGGAATAATTTCTCATGTTGTTACACACTACTCTTGCAAAAAAGAAACCTTCGGAATACTAAGCATAGTATATGCTATACTTGCTATTGCTCTTCTAGGATTTATTGTATGAGCCCACCATATGTTTGTTGTAGGAATAGATGTTGACACCCGAGCTTACTTTACCTCAGCCACTATAATTATTGCCGTACCTACAGGTCTTAAAATCTTCAGGTGATTAGCAACCCTTCATGGTAGACACCTAAAATATGAAGCCCCTTTATTATGATCATTAGGGTTTATTTTCCTATTTACTGTAGGAGGACTTACAGGAATCATACTCTCAAACTCCTCTTTAGACATCATAATACATGATAGATATTATGTAGTAGCCCATTTTCATTATGTACTCTCAATGGGAGCAGTATTTGCATTATTTGGAGGATTTAACTACTGATATCCTCTCATAACAGGTGTAACCATACACCAACGCTGATCAAAAACTCACTTTTTTACCATATTCATAGGTGTAAATCTTACTTTCTTTCCTCAACATTTCCTAGGACTGAGAGGGATACCCCGACGAATTTCAGACTACCCTGACTGCTATACTAAATGAAACGTACTCTCATCCATAGGGTCTCTAATTTCTTTTGTCTCTATACTCCTCTTCATGATTATAATTTGAGAAAGTCTTATCTCAAAACGAGGAGTCATTTGGCCATCTAACATATCTACAAGACTTGAGTGAAAAAACAATCTACCACTAAGGTTTCACAACTACACTGAAACTATCTCATTAGTTAAAGCATAAATGAGAATATGAGGACAAATAGGACTTCAGGAAGCCTCTTCCCCACTTATAGAACAATTAATTTTATTTCATGACCATGCCATAGTAGTATTAATCCTTATTGTCACCCTTGTAACTTTTGTAACCTTTACTCTTCTTACAGAAAAGTACTCCTGCCGTCTTATTCTTGAAAGAAAAACTATCGAAACTATATGAACTATCTTACCAGTTTTCATCCTAATGACTTTAGCCCTTCCTTCCCTCCGTCTTCTATATGTACTAGATGAGGTCTATCAACCAACCCTTTCTGTAAAAGCTATTGGCCACCAATGATACTGATCTTACGAATATTCTGACTTTAAAAATCTAAAATTTGACGCCTTTATACTAAATGACAACCAAGTTAATATAGGAGAATATCGCCTACTAGAAACCAATAATCATGTAGTAGTTCCCATAAACTCTAGAGTACGCTTTCTAGTAACTTCAGAAGATGTTATCCACTGCTGGACTATCCCCTCTCTAGGAGTTAAAGCTGATGCAATCCCAGGGCGTCTAAACCAACTCAATTTTGTAATCACACGCCCAGGAGTATTTTATGGCCAATGCTCAGAAATTTGTGGAGCGAACCACTCTTTTATACCCATTGCACTACAAGCTACTAACATACCAACATTCTTAGCTTGAATCAACTACAAAACACCTGATCCAGATCTAAGTGGCGTTATACCCAAAAAGGGATGATTTAGATGACTATGATGACTTCTAGGATGACGCAACCCCAAGACACCTGATCTAACTCCAGCTATTGATCCCGCACTTACCAAAACACCTAGCCCACGTCCTCTTACTCAACAAGAAGAAGATGAACGAATTTGACCCCCCGAAGAGCTTTTACGACGGTGAAAAGAAGTCGACGCAGAAATTCGCGAAATGGTCAAACGCAACAGATAAAAGATTAATAAAAAAAAAATAAATGAGAAATTGAGGGCAAATAGGTCTTCAGGAAGCTTCTACCCCACTTATAGAGCAATTAATCTTATTTCATGACCATGCCATAGTAATATTAATTCTTATTCTCACCCTTGTAACTTTTGTGACCTTTACTCTTCTAATAGAAAAATATTCTTGCCGCTTTATTCTTGAAAGAAAAACTATCGAAACCATGTGAACTATGTTACCAGTTTTCATCCTAGTAATTTTAGCCTTTCCTTCCCTCCGTCTTCTATATATGTTAGATGAGATCTCTCAGCCAACCCTTTCTATAAAAGCTATTGGCCACCAATGATACTGATCTTACGAATATTCAGATTTTAAAAATCTAAAATTTGACGCCTTTATACTAAATGACAATCAAATTAATATAGGAGAATATCGCCTACTAGAAACCAATAATCATGTAGTAGTTCCCATAAACTCTAGAGTACGCCTTCTAGTAACTTCAGAAGATGTTATCCACTGCTGAACTATCCCCTCTCTAGGGGTTAAAGCCGATGCAATCCCAGGACGCCTAAACCAGCTCAATTTTATAATTTTACGCCCAGGTGTATTCTATGGTCAATGTTCAGAAATTTGTGGGGCTAACCACTCTTTTATACCCATTGCTCTAGAAGCCACTAACATACCAACATTCTTAGCTTGAATCAACCCAAAACATCTGACCCAAGTCTAACTATTGAAACCACACCCAAAAAGGAATAAATAAGGTGACTTCTATCATGAATCTGTCCCAAAACACCTTAACTCAATTCAATTACTGACTCAGCACTCACCATTGACAACTAACCTACATCCAACTATAGACACACATACATCGAGGACACCCACGTCCAATTACACTTACTCCACGCAAAGAGTTAGTACTACTTTACCTCCCCAGCGTATTTACAAAAACAACAAATTCGCAAAAAACAAGGTTGTATTTAAACCGATGCAACAATAAACAAAAGATTAATAAAAAAATTATATTAGCTTGTCAAGCTAAATTTGTAGTATCTTCATCTTTTAAAAAAAAATGCCTCAATTATCCCCTATAAGATGAATCACCTTATTTGTTCTCCTCATAATCTCTCTCCTAGTTCTTTCTATCCTTAATTGATGAAACACAGACTCAAAACTATATATCTCCCCTGCCCCAAAGAAAAAAAAAGCTAAACTCTGACCATGATCATAGACATTTTCTCCATCTTTGATGTAAATAGTCATACTTTCCTAAGTATAACTCAAATCCTATGACTTATCTCTTTCTGGGTAATTTTTACACAAAACAAGAAATTTTGGATATTCTCAACATGATATTTCACATTTTATACACCCACACAAATCTCATTTCAACAATCCAACCTAATTTCCAAAACTCTCCTCGGCTTCTCACCTATCTTTACACCTTTATTTATTATACTTATTCTCTGTAACCTAACTGGTACCCTCCCCTATGTTTTTAGAAATTCGTGTCATCTAATTCTCAGATTATCTCTCAGGTCTGTATTCTGAATGTCCTCAGTTCTTCTAAGTCTCAAACTAAACTTCAAAAAGACTATCGCCCACCTACTCCCCTTAGGAACACCGACAATTCTTAACCCCTTTCTAATTTTAGTAGAACTAGTAAGTCTCCTTATCCGCCCATTCACCTTAGCTGTTCGTCTTATGGCTAATATAAGTGCAGGCCACATTGTCCTAAGACTTGTAGGAACCTTCCTAACCTCATCTCTATTCTCCTCCGGAATCCTAATTATTTTATTATTAATCCAAGTAGGATATTTCTTAATTGAAATAGGAATTAGTTTAATTCAAGCATACATTTTCACCCTCCTAGTCTCCTTTTATAGAGAAGACGCGATCTGCTACTCTGATAATAACTAATTGATTTCCTTTATTATTAAGATTTAACCCTAAGCTTTACCTGCTTTGCTACATAATTTATACCAAAATATTACCCACTTTCTCCTAATAACCCAAGCAAGTGCTACTTATGCGCACAATTCTCCTAAACAAAACACAATAAGTTTCCATTTACCCAAACAAATCTCCTCACTGCATTACCAAAACACATAATAAATAAAATATTTATACTCTCCCATTAAATTTAAGCCTACAACTCTTTTATCTCAGACTATTAAACACTCATATAATATGTACATTTTCTTATTAATATTTTGTATATATATACACCTTACTATAATATAATATGATACCGTATTACTATAGTATTGTATTATACATCTATAATATACTATTATACTATATCTTACCTTACTATAGTATAATATGATACCGTTTTACCATATTATTGTACCGTTTTCTCTTCATTAGTTATTTTATTTATTCTATGGGAATTTCTCTCCTTTTTATTCAATCCACATGTTCTTGTATTTTTCTATTAGTATCCTCGAGTATTACCTTTTAGTACTACTATGGTATACAACCATATCGTATTTTATTCTATAGCATATTATCACCCTAACCCCAAGCTCTATCTAAATTAAAAATATTATCGATCTCCTTCGTTACTTACCCTATTTACCCTATTGCTGCTGCTCTCTCTCTCTGCAATCCACTTGTCCTTGTATTTCCTCTACTAGTATCCTCGAGGTCTAACCTTTTAGTACCACTATGGTATATTATGACACTGAATTCTTCTTAAATAGTACTTAGTTATCTATAATCAGCTGTTAATAACTTTTTAGTATTACTATGGTAATCCTATCGATACCGTATTTTCCTCAATAGAATATATTTACTCTATAGACATCTGTTTTAACCTTTAATATTATTAACATTGCATTTTTCCTCGATAATATTTCTTTATTTACAATCAGCTATTCTATGTTTTCAGTTACACTTAATTTCCTTATTATTCTTTATATTTATAGTAGTATAATTATATTTTTTTTTTTTTTTTTTTACACTGAAATTTACAATCCTATTGTTTATTTTATTATTTTATAAATTTATAGTCTTATTTTTAGTTTTGAACACTATCACAAGATTTATCCCACTAGAAGCGGTTACAAATAATATTTTTATCTTCTGCAATTAGACTATACTTTACTCCCTTTATGTTTATCATTTTAGAAGCGGATGCAATAATATTTTTATCTTCTGCAATTAATTTACATTTAAGTCTCCATTGTTATTTCCTCTATACACCCACACCACCTCTCTATACTAACAAAAGTAAATTACCCTTGCTTCTTTGATTACATAATTATCACCCTACTTGTCCCCATAAATATAATAAAAAATAAAAACACAACGACAGTATTAAACTGAAAAGACTGAAATTTTCTACTTATTTTTCCAGCATAATTAAATACCCCCCTAGGGCCTAACCATTCATTTCACCCATGATCAAAAACTTTATATAATGAAATTCTTCTACTTAATGGAAATCCTATAACCATCTGAGTAGACATCGGTACCATAAATCATATAGAATTTACCCATACTCTTATAATACCTTCTACCATATAAAAATCTTTCTTTACTAATATCACCATAAAAGCAAAAACTGTAAGTATAAAAATAAAATTCTTTATTCCTCTAGACAAAAATAAAACTGAACGAAAATTAAATCTTAATCAACTTAAATATCATCCCCCAAAGATTGATCCTACAACTAAAATACCTATAGAAATAAGATTATAAAACCTCCCATCCCTCCTATAATAAAACTTCTGAGCTCTCGATCTATTTCAGAATAAGCAACACAAAAACTTCATTGAATAAAAAATAGTAAAAAAGGTCCCCAATACTAAAAATACTAAACTAATAATAGAAAAATTTGATACTATAATCATCTCAATAATCAAATCTTTAGAATAAAATCCTGCCAAAAAAGGAGAGCCACAAAGAGAAAGAACTGAAATACCTATACATACAGAAGTTACAGGCATACAAAAAAATAATGTACCCATATTTCGTACATCTTGTCTACCCCCATAGCAATGAATAACCCTCCCAACACATACAAAAAACAATGCTTTAAATATTGCATGAGTCAATAAATGATAATAAGCTAACTCTACTATCCCTACACCTAAAGACAAAATTATCACCCCTAACTGCCTCAAAGTAGACAACGCAACAATCTTCTTCATATCATACTCATATATAGCGCTAACCCCCGCTATTATTATAGTAACCCTCCCTACCATAAAAAGAAACTCTTTCATAAAAGACAAAGAATCCAATAAAGGGAAAAATCGAATAAGTAAATATACCCCAGCAGTTACCAAAGTAGAAGAATGTACTAACGCAGAAACAGGAGTAGGAGCTGCTATTGCAGCAGGTAGTCATCTAGAAAAAGGAATTTGAGCCCTCTTCGTTATACCAGCAAAAACAACGCTCAAATACAGCACAATTATAGCTTTATTTCTCTCCATAAAAATAAAACCTCACTGACCCAAATTAATTATAAACACAATTGTTACTAACAAAAATACATCTCCAATTCGGTTAATAAGAACAGTTAATATTCCTGCATTTACTCTCTTCACTCTTTGATAATAGATAATCAAAGCAAAAGATACCAACCCTAACCCATCTCATCCAACTAACATTGTTACTAAATTTGGTACAAAAATTATAAAATTTATTGACAAAACAAATAATATTACCAACCAATTAAATCGAGATTTGTATTGCTCACTTCTTATATATCTCTCCCTAAAAACTATAACCCTTATAGAAATTAAAATTACTACCCTCCCATATCTTAACCTTACTATGTCTAAAATAAGTCTTATCTCAAAAATAACCCTATTTAAACAAAAACCTACCCAAGTTAAGAGAACTATGCCCCTATAAACATAAATATAACTAGCCGTCCTTATATAACATACAAAAACTATAAACAACAAAACATACCTTTTTTCAAATCTATTTTTTTCCATCATTTGTCAAATAAGATAATTATTCTTAAGCCCACAACTTACCGTTTTTATTTAAACTAATTTAACAATAACAAAATATTCCATAAGATATCTTTATTTCACCCGAAACCTTACCACTTAACCTTTATAATACAACTTATAGCCCTTAACCTGCCCCTATTAAAGGGAATAAACCATATAAACATCTTCAATGTTCTACTTCTACAAAGTTTCTTTAATACAAATTTCCCCCCACACAAAAACTTATAACTTCACCTTATTATCCCTATTTATTTTTTCTCTTTCAACTCTTTTCTTAAACAAAATCATACTAAATAGACCCACTACAACACTTGATTTCTATCCTCTAAAATTTCTTTACCTTTTATTTGGAAAATAAATATACCTCTATACTAAGAGAACTAACCCATTTCCCCTCACCTAACTAAACCATATCATAACCTACTCGAATTTAATCCATAATTTTAAATTAACCCTCACTATTCTACAATAATACACCCCCTTTCCCTAATAAATTATTATTACACCCGCCTCACCTAAACCAAGATTTTCCCTTTATTCTACAAGATTTGTTTTTGCACATTTTAAACTTTGAAGGTTTCTAGTTTCTTATTAACTTAAAATCTTTCACAAAAATTGATCCTCAAGCTTTCTAAATTATATAAACAAAATGATTATACACTAGTAAATATACTTATACTAATAATATAATCTATTATACATTTATATTTAATAGAACTCTGCAGCTCTAACCCACAACTTACTATTCTTTCACTCAATCTAATTTTATACACCATTTTAACACCACAAAGACACCACTGGAATAACTATAAAAAATAAATTCAAAGGTAATCAATGTATAAAGCTATACATCATAGATATTATAGTTTCCCCACCCACAAAAGAATTATAATAAAAAAATACTTTCCCGTGTTGAACAACACAAAATAAATACAAATTATAACAAGCAGCAAAAAAAGCTAATATAACCACTAAAAAAACAGATCCCCAAAAAAAACCTACAATCACAGTAAATAACAAAATCTCCCTAAATAAACCCAATCTAGGAGGAGCAGCTATGTTCCTTACACAAATTAAAAACCACCAAAGAGCTATACCAGGATATATGGTTATTATCCCCTTATTTATAATTATTCTTCGTGAATGAGAATTTTTATAAACATGGTTCACTAAAACAAATAACCCACTAGAACATAGCCCATGAGCTACTATTATCCTCAAACTTGCTCTAAATCCCCAAACTCTTTTCACCATTAACCCCCCTAACATCAAACCTATGTGTGCAACCGAAGAATAGGCAACTATACATTTTATATCAGTTTGTCGTAAACACATAATTCTAGAAAACACGCCCCCTACCCCCCCCAAAACAAAAAAAAATCTCCTAAAATATAAACCTACAGGAAAAAAAAAAGAAAGCCGTAAGAGCCCATACCCTCCCGTTTTCAACAAAATAGCCGCCAAAACTATTGATCCTGCTACAGGAGCCTCCACATGAGCTTTAGGTAATCAAAGATGAAAAGGAAATATGGGCAACTTTACCAGAAAAGCTACACACACAAAAACTCATACAAAATTTTTCTCTAGTGCTGAAAACCCTAGCCCCCATTCATAACTGTCCCTTAAAATTCATAACACACCCCCAGACTTTATCCATATAATAACTGCCAATAATGGTAAGGAAGCAGCCACTGTATAAACCATCATATATATTCCCGCCTGCAAGCGTTCAGGCTGCACCCCCCACTTTATAATTATTAAAACTGTCGGAACCAATACTCTTTCAAATAAAATATAAAACTGTACAAACCTCTGAGCCAAAAAAAACAATACCAATAACATACACAACAAAATCACTAAATAATAAAATACAGAGGTAAGAGCATCCCTACAAATAATCATCAAACTAGAAATCCAACACGTCAACAAAATCAAAGGAAAAGACAAAGAATCTATATAAAAAACCCTATCTCCCCAAATCATCGAAAAACCAGGATTAAACCTCTGCAAAATCATAATCCCCGTTAAAACTAATATCAATAATAAATACAGTCTCCGCTTGTAATTAAAAAACCTTCTTGTTAATATTAGAGTAAAAAAAAAAAAAAAAAAAATTCTTATCATTTACATTAACACTTATATATGGAAGAGAGTATAAAGTCATTTCCTTGGCTCCGTAAAACTAGTACAAGAAGAGCCAGCCCAAGGCTGGCTTCCCTTGCCCCAAAGGCTAGAAGAAGAAAGGGGAATAAAAAGTCAAACAATATTACTACGAATAATAATATCATAATAAAAATACCCCCCAATAGAGCTATTTCAAGTCTCAGCAAACAATTTAACAAGTGTTTACTCTGTGTCCTTAGGGTTATTATCGAAACAAAAATCATCACTATCCCTACAGAAAACAACAACTCAAACATTCAAATAAATTACTCAGTTTAGGAAGTAATTCTCAACAATAAACTAATTGAAGAGAAGGCCCAACCCCTCCCCCCCTCAAATACCTAAGAATTTGGTAGCCCACTTAGTTTCGGCTATTAAGTATCCACCACTACATATATACATCCATTATACTACTAATAAAAATACCTCAAACATAATTTAAAACTCACTCTATTTGCACCAGATACTATAAAATAGTTTAAATTAAAACTTTGGTTTTGTAAGCCAATAATACAATAAGTTTTTATAGATTATAAATATAGCTTACCCCTCCCTATTCTAGGAAATCCTATAACAAAACAAACCCTATTTTTCCTATGGTCACTAGTTATACCTATTACAACCCCAATTCATTACTTTGTTACCTTTAAGCTTAATAAGACTCCTGATTAATAAACCGTTTCACGCTCCAAAAACTCTTAAATTACAAAGCTAATTCTAACACTTTATATTTATTTTCAAAATAAATCTTACTGTAATTCTAAAGGCTATCAGAACAGTATCGAATAATTGGCCTTCAAATAAGAAAATTAAAATAAAACAAAGTCAGTCTCTGCCCCAATATAATATAAGGAACCTCCACAGGACAAGCACCAACCCAAGTTAACAAAAAAAAATTTACTACAAACCTCCAAAACAAAATTTGATAGATAGGATATATTCTGTTTCTCAAAAATTTACCTCCATGAAGAAAGGGTAAAAACAATAACACTAAAATAGATATAAGTAAGGCTATCACCCCCCCTATTTTATTCGGAATTGATCGCAAAATTGCATATACAAATAAAAAATATCACTCCGGTTGAATATGGGTTGGGGTTACTAAAGGATTAGCATAATAAAAATTATCAGCCTCGCATAATAACACCGGCCAATAAACCCTTAAATAAATCAACAAAATAAAAACACAAAAAAAACCCATAATATCCTTTGTCGAATAAAAAGGATGAAATAAAACTTTATCTACATTTCTATCAAGACCTAAAGGGTTTATGGACCCTTTCTGATGTAAAAATAAAATATGAATTATGGTAACTCCAACAATAACAAAAGGAACCAGGAAATGTAAAGAATAAAATCGTACTAATGTCACTCCTCTAATTGCAAATCCTCCCCACAACCATTCTACTAAATTTGCTCCTACATAGGGTACAGCCGAAAATATCCTTGTAATAACCGTTGCCCCCCAAAAAGATATTTGTCCCCAAGGCAACACATACCCTAAAAAAGCAGTAGCCATCACTAATACTAAGAGTACTACCCCAACTACTCAGGTTATAGTTCTCAAGTAACAACCATAATATATCCCTCGCCCAATATGAATATATATGCAAAAAAAAAACAAAGTTCCCCCATTTACATGGACTCTTCGTAAAAGCCAACCATGCCTCACATCCTGAACTATATGTACTACTGAATCAAAACTCATAGGAGCCGAGGGACAATAATGAAAAGATAAAAAAAGCCCAGTAACAATCTGTACTACTAAACACAAACCCAACAAAGACCCTATATTTCACCACAAAGAAATTCTCCTTGGGGAGGGCAAATCTACAATTGTATTATTAATAATTCTTAATAAAGGGTTACTTTTTCGTAAAGGTTTATACATAGTTTTGATACCCCCGCATAGAATTTTTCTGACTAAAACATAACACCGACACCGCCACAAGGATCATAAACAAAACTATAATTAACCCTATGTACAAGGAGACCCTAACCCCCTCCAAAAAAAAAAATCTAAACTTAAAACTCTCAAAACCGCTTAAAATTAACTCTCTTTTCATGTCCTCCCCTATTAAAAACATTCCTCTAACCACTCCCCTAAAACAAAAAAAAAAACTTATAAAAGGAAAAGAAATATTAGGCAAAAACCTAATCACAAAAACAAATATTACTAATACCCCCCCCACATAAATTAAAAATAGTAGCATCCCTACCCAGGAACTAATCAATTCCCTAAATAAAATTTTTATGAGTATAGTAACAAAAAACAAGATTACACCCAAAGAAAAGGGTTGAGACAAAAAAGGATAAAGGCAAACAAAAAAAAAAAGAATTCTCGCTACCATGAAAACCATTCAAATAATAAGACATGATATTGATATTAAAAATACCCTTCACACTACCTATATTATCCGGTTAAACATTAATTTAATACAAACAATACAAGAACAAAAATTAATCCCAGGCACCAATTTCTTACCCAGGTATACTAAAAAAGAACGTATCATGAACAATGCAACAAGCACTATTACAATCAACATTAAATTTATTATTACTTTATTCATTTTCAATTTATTAAGTATAGCATCAGTACTGGAACCACTGTTCACAATACCTATACTATAACCCAGTAAGATACTTAATAATTAGAAACAGCACAAAAACAAAAATAACCCCAGGCACCAGCTTCTTACCCAGGTATATTAAAAAAGGTCGTATCATGAACAATGCAACAAGCACTATTACAATCAACATTAAATATATTATTACTTTATTCATTTTTCAATTTATTAATTATAGCATCAGTACTGGAACCCACTGCTCACAACACCTATACTATATCCCAGTAAAGTACTTAATGATTAGAAACAGAACAACGACAAATACAATCCCAGGCATTAGCTTGTCAGCTACCCAGGACAGTACGGGACGCATAAAATATAGTACAATAAGTACCATAATTGTTGCTATGACATAAAAAACCACGAGTTTCATTTAAAAAGTATTGGAACCTACCATTCACAACACCTATATCCCAGTAAAATATTTAAAAAATAGATACAGTACAAGAACAAAAATAACTAAAAAAGGACGTTTTATGAATTTTTTGAATAATGCAAAAAGCACTAATATGATCAACATTAAAAATTTAATTACTTTAATCATTTTCAATTTATAATTAATTATAGCATTCAGTATTGAAACCTACCGTTCACAACACCTATACTAAATCCCAGTAAGGTACTTAATAATCAGATACAGCACAACAACAAAAATAACCCCAGGCAATAATTTCCCAATTAGCCATAATAAAGCAGGGCCTGTGAAATATAAAGCAACAAGTATTATAATCATTAGTATTACATAAAAAACAACTCCTAACATTTACAACCCTATATCCCAATAAAATATTTTTATAATTAAAAACAGCACAAGTACATATTTTATAATCAGAAACAACACAAGTACAAGGAAACCTCCAGGTACAAGTTCCTCCTCAGCTATTAAATAGCCGAAGCATATAGAGTATAAAACAATAATCACTACAGTGATTACTATAACGATAGATACTAGAAGTAACATTTAAGATCACTAATTTATAATATTAGTATTGAACCCCCCCCCTATTCACAACACCTATATCCCCATAAAATATTTAATAACTAGGAACAGCACAACAACAAAAATAATCCCAGGTATTAATTTCCCAAGTAGGCGGGATAAAATAGAGCGTGTAAAATATAAAACAATAAGCAATACAATCGTCATTATTACATAAATTACTACTATCTCCATTTACAAATAATAGTTAATTTATAACGTTAGTATTGGAAACTATCATTCACAACATCTGTGTTATTTGATAAAAATATTTATTATTAGAAATATTAATAAAACCCTAAGAGATACAGGTAAAAATACCTTCCAAGTTAGATCTATTAATACATTATAACGCAATCGAGGATAAGAAGCACGAGCTCAAATAAAACAAAAAGAAAAAAGAAAAATCTTTAATGTAAAAACCTCTGTCAATATAGCTCCCATTAAGGATATCCCCCCATAAAAAAATAACCTAGTAATTATCCTCAAAAATAAAATACTCCCATACTCAGCTATAAACACGAAAGCAAATCCTCCTCCCCTATATTCTACATTAAACCCAGAAACAAGTTCCGACTCTCCCTCAGCAAAATCTAAGGGGGCTCGGTTTGTTTCTGCTAAACAAGTAACCCCCCACATAGCCCCAAGAGGAAAAAACAAAAAACAAACCCAACCCGAAAATTGCAATATAGTAAAGCAATCAAATGTTCCAAAAGCATATACAGAAAACAATAAAATAAATACTATTCTTACCTCATAAGAGATAGTCTGTGCAATCCTTCGTAAAGCTCCTAGAAATGTATACTTAGAATTAGAAGACCATCCTGCAGCCATTATTATATAAACAGAAAGTCTCCCTACACACAAAAAAAAAATTACCCCTAATATAAAATAATAACCAGCAAAACTTACAGGAAAGACTATTCAAACTATTAATTTTAAAAAAAAATTTACTACAGGAGATAATGTAAATACTAAGTTGTTCCCCTTTATAGGAATATTAAATTCTTTAGTAAATAATTTTACAGCATCAGCAAAAGGCAAAAATAACCCTATCACCCTCACTTTGTTAGGTCCCTTACGTAAAGCTGTGTATCCCAAAATCTTACGCTCAAATAAGGTAAAAAAAGCCACAGCCACTAAAACACATATCATAGTAATTATGCCAATAAGCACACTTCACATTTATTAAGAGAAACTTATTCATTCCTAAAGCTTAAATTTAGAGCACTATTCTGCCACCTTAACTTATTAAGTAAAGTTCCCTCTACCTTTTGATCCTAAATCAAACACATTTCTTTTTGCTAACTTAATTCTAAGACCAGTTTCCACTAACCTTACTATGTTACGACTTATCTCACATTCAAGAGCGACGGGCGATATGTACATTTTTCTCTTTTATTCAAAAAAACTGATTTTTTTCTCTTACTTTCAAGTCCTATCTTTTCTCTTCTAAAATACTTCAAACTCCTGTTCTCTCTCTAATGTAACTCATCAATACTTTTATATCGGCTGCATTTAACCTGAAATGAAACATAACTGTGCTTTGTTTTTTTCAAGATTATTAAAAAAAAACGGATAACGGAAATACACAAACTATAATTAAAAGAAATAATTGTGGACTATCAATTATACAACAAGCTCCCCTGATTTCAAAAAACCGCCAAATCCTTTAGAGTTTAAGCTTACACTCATAATAACCTAGAAAGCTTTACTTTTAGTATAATAGGGTATCTAATCCTAGTTTTAACCTAAATTTCACTATATTCCTTCTTTACCTTTAAGGCTCATAAATTAAATTTTATTTTACCTAATTTTAATAAAGTATAAGTATTACTATTTAGTCTATAATTCCACCAAAACAAATAACTAGAGACAATTGTTTAACCGCAGCTGCTGGCACAATTTTAGCCATCTCTTTATAGATTTATAAATCTAAGTCTCCTTAGCACTTTAACCCTCCGCATTGGTAAGCTCTAATTTAATACCAAAAATACCATAAATCTGCAACCTAACCGCTATTTAAAAGCCAAAATCAAACTTTATAGAAAGAACTTTCAGTTATATTTGAGATATGAGCCCAACAGCTTTTTTAGCTTACTTTCCAAGTCTCTGTATATAATACATCTTTAAATTTGCAATTTAATATTGAAACAACTAAAAGACCATAGTCATATAAAAAAAGAACAACCTTTTATCTCAAATATCAAAAATTCGTGTATTTTATACTATTTATATCTGCTAAAAAACTTTTCATTATTATTAAATTTACAATTTAATGCCTTTATCAGCCATTCTAGCAAAAAAACATAAAAATCCTTTCGTACTAATTATGTCCCCTTCTTCTAAAGGATAGAAACCAACCTGGCTCACGCCGGTCTGAACTCAGATCATGTAAGATTTTATTGGTCGAACAGACCAACCCTCTAAAATTTCTACTCCCTAAGGAAATCTTAATCCAACATCGAGGTCACAAACTTTTCTTTCGATAAGAACTCTAAAAAAAAATTATGCTGTTATCCCTACGGTAACTTTTCACTCAATATTACTATATTCCCTCTCACCCTTTTAAAGAAGTTAGTTCCTTGGTTGCCCCAACCAAATTTTACCTATAAATAATAATACTAGATAAATAAAGCTCGATAGGGTCTTCTTGTCCTCTTACTACATTTAGGCTTCTTCACCTAAAAAATAATTTTTTGTCTATAAAATAATAAAGCATAGCTCTCGTTCAACCCTTCATCCCAGATCTCAATTAAAAACCAAATGATTATGCTACCTTAGCATGGTCAAAATACCACGGCAATTTACTTATCATTGTGCAGGTCTTATTTTCTATATATACAGAAAAAAATGTTTTTGATAAACAGTCGGAACTATTATTGCCGAATTCATAATATTATTTTCTTAAACTTTTCCTCTTATACCACTCCCCTTATAAAATTTATCACTCTTAAAATCATCTAATACTAATCCTACTCATAAACTTGACAAAAAAAAATTTGGTAGTCTGTATTAATATAAAAATAAAACTTTCTTAAATAAAACTTATATTCCTCTTTAAATAATAACATACTCCCCCTATAGCTAATTTCAAGCCCAAAAAATTTTCTCATAAGCCTCCTTTTACCTCTATAATAATAAAAAAGATTAACCCTCTCTATCCACTTTTAAAAACCTTTAAAGAAAGCCAAACTTTTTTCTTAACAAACTAGCTATCTAATAAACCGACAGGAATTTCACCCCTACAATTACTAAAATAATTATTCAACATTAACTCCAATAATTGTAGATCTTTATTTTTCGAGCAACTCTTATAAAAATATCTTACTAAACAGATCATAATACAAAAGGTACAATTACTTAAAATTTCTTTTATAAAACCCTACTCAAATATCTAACTTTATCAATACCTCTTTTATCTAAATTCTTAAACCTATACTAAAAAAAATGATTTTTTCCATTATTATTAATAAGCTGCTCGCCAGCTTCATTTACATTGTAAAAGTAAATAGGACTAATTCCAAATCTATTAATAAAACTTCTAATACAAGTTTCAGATTTATTCCTATATTCATAACTTACTACAAAAACTTCACTTTCCCTGCCTATGGCCCTCAATCAATAGAACTTCTTTAAAGACCTAATTCCTCTTATTCTAAGGAAAGATATTTTAAAAAAAAAATATAGTTTGCATCTATAAAATAAGTCAGAGCTTTCTTCCCAATCCTTATATAGCAAAATGAAATATAACATATCCTCCTAATATAATATTACTATTCCCAGAAAAAATCTTCTTACTCGTATCTTAAACCCAAACTCGTTCTCCTAACCTAATATTACTAATAATATTATCTATCTGGTTTCGACCCAGACAACAGGCCCAAAGCCTTATTATTCTCTAATTTCTTCTATTTTCTTCTCCCAAATCTTTCTAAACCTCCCCTCCTATAAACTATTTACTTCTCCCTCCTATTATTCCTCAATTGGAGCTCTAACTAAACAAAACTTTAACCCCCTTAAAGCCCTACTAACTTAAATATTTTCATAAAATACACTTTTATTCTAATAACCTCTCCTAACCATATTCTATACCACACCGGCAGAACGGATTACACTGATGAAGTAAAATATTATAATTTTTTATATGGTATAAATAACTTTTAGTCCCAAAAAACCTCTTTCTAGATTCCTTTTATTTTGCCGCTTTCTTTCCCATAAACGTTATTACTTTATAAACTAAATATAATATAAGTCTGTAAACATATGAAATATAGGAAAAATCAATAGGATTGTAAACTTTAAAGTAAAAAAAAAAAAAAAAAACTAATTATGAAACTGTGAATATAAAGGATGTCTTAAAACCACAAATTTTTAATAGTGTATAAACACAGAAAATTTTCGTTTTTCAAATCCAAAATATAATGGTTAAAATAAAGCTAAGTGCTTCCCAGGTCCGCTTCCCTAATTCTTTTCATAAATATTTTCCTATATACTACTTCTGACTTTAAAGTTCCTATAACAAGAGAATTCTATCTCATATTAATTAAAGTCCAATGTTACGTTCCCCATTTCATCTAGTTGAAAAAAGACCCTGACCTCTAACTTGCTCTTTAGGAGCCTTCTTCCTAACTACAGGCATAGTTGCCTGACTTCATATAGATTGTTTTGGAGGGTTAGGCCTAGGACTACTCCTTATCCTCCTCTCCATATTCCAATGGTGACGAGACGTAGTACGAGAAAGAACTTTCCAAGGCTACCATACTTTAGCAGTAACCTCAGGCCTTCGGTGAGGAATAATTCTTTTTATTGCTTCTGAAGTATGCTTTTTTGCTGCTTTTTTTTGAGCTTTCTTCCACAGAAGTTTAACCCCTAACATCGAACTAAGAAGCTGGCCCCCCTCAGGAATTACAGTTATTAACCCTTTTAGAACTCCCCTTCTTAATACAGCAGTACTTCTCTCCTCAGGAATTACAGTAACCTGGTGTCACCATAGTCTAATAGAAGGGGACCTAAAAAGAAGATTTCAAAGTCTACTACTCACTGTTTTATTAGGTATATACTTCACAGGACTTCAGGCCAGGGAATATTATGAAGCCTCATTCTCTATTACTGACGGAATTTATGGGACAACTTTTTTTGTGGCTACAGGGTTTCATGGTCTTCATGTCCTTATCGGAACAATTTTCTTAGCAATTTCCCTACTACGAATCTTTTTCAACCATTACTCCACGGGCCATCATTTTGGATTTGAAGCTGCTGCTTGGTACTGACACTTTGTCGATGTAGTATGGCTATTTTTATTCCTTTCAATTTACTGATGAGGGTCTTAAACTAGGTAGCTAAGATCAAGCTTTAAACTTTTAATTTAACTACACCCATAGGGTCCTAGTTAAATGAGTATATTACCCCCTCTAAAAACCATAATAATCCGAAAACAAAGAAATATATTCAGTAAAAACTAAAATGACTTTTCAATTTATAATATTCCTTGCAATTAAAACTTTTCTTCTAATCTCTATCCTAGTATATATCCACAATTATATCCATAATGTAGGAGGCAGGTTTTTCCAAAAACTCGTTGCTTGGGTAAAAAGCCTATGATGAAAAAAAATTCTCGCTGTTTGAATGGTAGCTATCTGAGCTATTTTTAATAACTTCCCAACTGCATTAGGAGTACAAATTTCATTTTATTTTAGGATATTCCTCTATCTACTTTATATTCTAGTAACTTCCATCTTAATACTTCTAAAGGTAGAAAAAGCTAACAAGACCTCCCAAAGCCCCATAATCCCAGCCCTCAAATGAATTCTTATTCCTCTTGTTATTGTTCAAGTATTATTCTTTATTTCACTCCCCATCTTCTATTACAAAGTAATAATTCCTGACATTCTCCCAAGATTCCTGAACATCCCTTCCATCCTTAAAATTGAGGAGCGCCTTTATACTACTATTTCCCTCCCATTAATTTTATTAATACTCTGATATCGTTATAAAATAATAAATAATAATCGAAAGATTAATCTTATAGTTCTATTTTTCAATACGGCCCTGAGAAGGAGGTTTACAACCCTACACACAATGTCATTTATACATGCTATTATCTCTATAACTGAAGGAAACTATTTTATCTCTTCTATTGTAACGACAGTATTTTACGCTACCCATATCATTATAGAAAGAATTTTTTTAATAGTATTAACCAAATGGATCTGCTCCGATCGTCCAGATCGTCCATACACAGGTATTTATTTTGAAATTAAGGTAACCGCTTGATACCTCCACTCTATAAACATATTATGACTAATTTTATTCCTTTCACCTCTATGACAATAGATTCTAAGTAATACCCAAAGAAAACTAAATCTTTCATAATATATATCTGAAGAAACTATCTTAAGCTGCTAACTTAAGAACGAGTAATAATATATTCTTTCTTCTCATATAAAAGCATAAAGCATCTAACTGTTAATTAGAAATAATGGAAAGTACCTCCATTTATATGAATGATAACTTTTATACTTTATTCCTTCATAGCTTTTTTTCTATCAACAATCCTATTTATAACCCTAATCACTTTCCAGTTTCACTCTTCTAGAATTTTTGAAAAAAGCCTACCATTTGAGTGTGGGTTCTCCATAATTAAATCCCCCCGGGTCCCTTTCTCCACCCGATACTTTTTACTCTCAGTCATTTTTATAGTATTTGATATCGAACTAGTCTTACTTTTCCCTGTAATAAGTATATCCCTACACTCAAGAAATTTCCTCCTATTCTCAATTTCAGCACTATTTTTTATCCTAATAATAGGAATTATTTATGAACATAAAGAAGGATCTTTTGATTGAGTAAAATAAATGTTTCCTCTGCAACTCTTTTTCTCCTCCTTTATAATCTTAGGAACATTTCTCATACTGTTCTCCCCAAACTATGTCAGTATTTGAGTTGGCCTAGAACTAAACTTCTTTGGATTTCTACCCCTAATAGCAGATATAAAAGAAACACAGACCCTTGAAGCAAGAATAAAATATTTTCTTGTCCAAGCTTTTGGATCCAGAATTTTTCTTACAGGTCTTTTCCTTCTAACATACTCAAATTTTATAAACACTAATTTTAACTTCCCCCACACCCTTATGATTCTAGCAATCTCAGTAAAATTAGGAATCGCCCCATTTTACTTCTGACTTCCCAGAGTAATAAGGGGGCTCTCATGAAAAAACTGTATTCTATTAAATACTTTTCAAAAATTTGGTCCCATACTCCTTTTTACCCATTTATTCTCTTGAAATAGTTTCATTTTAATAATAATCATTACTACAAGTCTTATTGGAGGAATAATAGGAATATCTCAAACACAAGTCCGTTCAATCCTAGCTTACTCCTCTTTGGTTCACATAAGATGAATTCTAAGCCTAGGATTCTATAGACTCTGCTATATACTCCTTTATATATTTATCTATTTTATTCTCTCTTCCCTAGTTTTTATACATAGTGCAAAAAAAAACTCCATCCGTATCTCCAGCACCACCCCTAAAAAACTCAGCCTACTTGCCTCACTACTATCTCTTGGTGGAATACCCCCCTTCACAGGGTTTTCTATAAAATTACTAGGATTACAAATTCTCATTTCCGAAGCATCTATTATACTCACTTCTATATTAGTACTAAGATCTCTACTAAGGTTATATTTCTACCTAAACCTTTTATTCTCTTGAATATCCCAAACCTCCCTAAGTACTGAAATTTTAACTAAAACCGAATCCGTCATAATTATTACTATATCCTTTGGCTTAACTTTTATTCTAT